AGTGCTTCTGAATTGATCTCATCTTTTAAGAATTTTCATTTTTCTTTGTTGATTAATAAACCTTATCATTAAATAAAATGCGCTTTATAGCAACATCACATATTCATTTCAACCTCGAATTTTCAATTACGAAAAAAATTAGAGATTCCATTAGTTCATGAATCATGACAAAAATCTTATCTCTCTAAATAGAAAAAATTTTGAATTATAGGAAAGAAAGAATAAAAACAAAAAAAGAAAAAAGGAAGAAAAAAAAGACACCCCCCCCAAACTCATAATATTATAACAAAAATCTAAAAAAACACACCCCCCCCCCCCCCCCCTTTTTTTTTTTGCTTTTGCAATTAGAATCTTTTCTTTCTATTTTCTTTCTATTTCGATTTTATTTCATTCCTATTCTCCTTTCTCAGAAAAAAGGGACTTTAACCAAAGTAAAAGATTACTTCGTTCTTGATAGTTATTTACTTACTCAGTGGATAGGAACATACTCTGGATCAGAATAATGGGGAGTACTTCTTGATCATTTCTACCAACGTAAAGCCCCAATTAGAATTCCTTTTATTTTATGTACAGAAATATCCTCTTGGATAACTTACATAATCTCAATTACTAATCCTTTGTGTATTTTGGTCTTCCTAACCATCCACTCGTTTTTTCTTTTTAAGCTCCCGTTGTGGAAATCCATCTATGGTAATAGACAGTAAAAACTCCATACAGTTGATCTTTTGAACCCGCTTCAAGCTATCATGACAATCCACCAATCTTGGGGTAAAAAGTATATATTGCTTATGTTTACTTTTTTTCACCATTTCATTCTTGTACATAGGAAATGAGACTCAACCCCTTTACTGCAAATTTATAAGCCGTTTTATTTCACTCATATAACTATCTGGTTTAGTTCATCAACTCAAATGCTGAATAAAAATGAAAAAAAAAATATATATATTCAATCAAATCTTTTTATCTTTGTTTCTAGAAAGAAAAGAATTTGGCGAAATTTTAGGTCTCAGCGAATCACACGTAGAGATATTGATAACACACATAGAGCTAATGGTATTTCATAACTAATTGATTGAGCAGCTGCCCGTAGGCCACCTAAAAAGGAATATTTATTATTTGATCCATATCCCGACATAAGAAGTCCAATGGGAGCAATACTTGAAACGGCAATCCATAAAAAAACACCAATACTAAGATCGGCTAGAACAAGGTGATCACCAAAAGGAATTACTGAATAACTTAGAAAGATAGATATTACTGCTATGGATGGTCCGATACTGAATAAACGAGTATCTCCTGTAGATGGAATAAGGTTCTCTTTCAAAAGTAGTTTTGTCCCATCTGCTAGAGCTTGAAGAATTCCTAAAGGGCCAGCATATTCAGGTCCGATACGTTGTTGTAGTCCTGCAGATATTTCTCTTTCTAACCAAACAATTACTAGTACACCTATTGTGATTCCTAATACAAGAGTCAAAATAGGGACAAGCATCCATATGATCCCATAGACTTCTTTTAAGGATTCCAATTTGGAAAAAGAATTGATAGTCTCTATTTCTGTTGTATCAATTATCATTTCAACGATCAACTTCTCCCATAATGATATCTATGCTACCGAGTATTGTCATAATATCAGCCAATTTCATTCTTTTAACTAACTGAGGAAGAATTTGCAAATTGATAAAACCTGGTGGGCGAATTTTCCATCTCCAAGGAAAAACGCTCTGATCTCCTATGAGAAAAATCCCCAATTCTCCTTTTGGGGCTTCAACTCTGACATAAAGTTCTTGTTTCGACAATTCAAAAGTTGGAGAAGGTTTTTTACTAATAAACCGATATTCAAAATCATTCCATTCAGGATCTTTTAATCTGTCAAAACGCCGGATTTCTAAATTCTCGTAAGGCCCTCCAGGAATTCCTTCCAGAGCCTGTTGAATAATCTTTATGGATTCGGTCATTTCACCGATTCGTACTAAATAACGAGCTAATGAATCCCCTTCTCGTTGCCATTGAACCTGCCAATCAAATTCGTCGTAAGACTCATAATGATCAACTTTACGAAGATCCCATTCTATTCCGGAAGCTCGTAGCATTGGTCCCGATAAACCCCAATTTAATGCTTCGTCTCCCCCAATAATGCCTACGCCTTCCACTCGTTCTAAAAAAATAGGATTCCGGGTAATAAGTTTTTGATACTCAGCAACCCCTGTTAAAAAATAATCGCAAAAATCCAAACATTTATCTATCCAGCCATAGGGTAGATCGGCAGCCACTCCTCCGATACGAAAATAATTATGCATCATTCGCATACCGGTGGCAGCTTCGAAGAGGTCATATATCAATTCTCTTTCTCGAAAAATATAGAAGAAAGGCGTCTGCGCACCAATATCCGCCATAAAAGGACCGAGCCATAACAAATGAGAAGCTATCCGACTCAACTCCAACATAATGACTCTGATATAGCTAGCTCTTTTAGGTACTTGAATATTGCCTAATTGTTCGGGCCCATTTATAGTTATTGCTTCTGTGAACATAGTAGCTAAATAATCCCAACGTGTTACATAAGGCAAATATTGTATAATTGTTCGGTTTTCCGCAATTTTCTCCATCCCTCTATGTAAATAACCCAATATAGGTTCGCAGTCGACAACATCTTCACCATCTAGAGTAACGATGAGTCGAAGAACACCGTGCATTGATGGGTGCTGAGGCCCCATATTGACTATCATGAGGTCTTTTCTTGTAGTTGGTGCAGTCATAAGTTTTTTACCGATTCATTCTTCCATGAATTGCTGAAAGTGAAAAGAAGTTCATCAAAATTTAATCGAAACGTATAAGTGAAAATGAAATGACTCTTCAAACTAATCAAATTAACGAATTTTTGTCTCTCGAATGTCCAACTGATTAATTAATTCTTTATAACGTACTCTATTTTTTTTTGACAAATAAGCTAGCAGTCGTTGACGTTTTCCCAAAATTTTCTTTAAACCTCTCTGAGATAAATAGTCTTTTTTGTGCAATTCTAAATGTGAAGTAAGTCTACGTATCTTATTGGTGAAATTGAATACTTGAAATTCGACAGACCCTCTCTTTTCTTCTTGAAAAATAACTGAAATCACAGAATTTTTTACCATAAAAGAATTTCCCCTTTCTTTATTTTACAGATATGGATTTTATCGAATTTTATCGATCAGTAATAATAATATAATGCCAGTAATTTGAACGTGGTATATAGACTGAATTTCTTTATGAACTCCTAATTTTATCAATTCCAATAAATTAATCAAATTCAAAATTTGATTCAGATACGAATCCAAAAAGATGGTCGGTACATTTTTTTCATTCACAAAAGTAAATAATTTAAACCTAAAATCCTAAAATGAAGAAGATTCTGTTGATTCATTTCTAGATCTAATCGATACCTTAAGTGATTTAGTATCGTCTATTCGAATTAGATTCGAATGAGATGTAAGATAAGGCATGTGTGTATTTGTTTGCTTTCAGATACTCTATACGAGACAGGGTATATAGTACTATCAATTCATTTTCAATCGTGGATACATATGTATCCTTAAGATACTGAAACGACTACCATTATTGGTATCAAACCAATAACGATTCATACAAGCTAAATCTTCTAATCGATAATTAGGCCAAAGAAAGAACTGAAATTTAATTAATTCATTTTTCTCTTTATAAAGAGGCTTCCTTTCATCCAAAAATTGACTCCAGTTTTTTACATTGTTTTCGTTGCAAAATACTGAATTTCTATCAACGCCATTCCAATTCAAAGAATTAAAAAAACTTCGAATTCTCAATTCTCTACGACGCCTAGACCATAAAATATTTTCAGGAACAAGCAAATCAAAATGATTTTTGTCTGTATTTATTCTTTGAGTTTGAGCTTGCAGAATGGATTCATCAAAATTCTTTTTATCAACATATCTTTGTTCTCGGTATCTTTGATTAGTTTGGTGTTTATTTTTATGAACCAATGAAATACCTATGGTTTGATACATAATAAATTGTCCATTGTTTTTTACAGAGAACCTAATAGGTTCGATAATCAATACTCCCTTCTTCATCAATTCTGTAAGAGTTAAATTCTTCTGAATCAGCATTATATCCAAACTCATTTCTCTCCTTTGAATTGACGATATAGTAATTTTGGTTGGATTTATCAGTCGAAGCAGGAGACAATATACCTTGATATTCTCGATCATTCTTTGATTCAAAGCATCGTTCCATCTCAATTGAAAAAGCAAATAACGTTTCAAGAACAAATCCAGTTCTGCTTCCGTGTTGCTTTTGTATTGTTTTTTCTTTTTAACCTTCTTTGTGTCTGATTCCGCGTAATCTTCTTCAAGATCCTTGTGTTGTTTTGAGAGAACAGGGCCCAGATTTGCTTTGTTTTCTATATCTGATCCACGCTCTCGTTCTCCTTGACTTACGGGTTCTTTACTTACAGGTTCTTTTGCTTCTTTAATTCGATTCTTTGGTTTTTTATTTGATGGTAGAAAAAAGTTTTGTTTTTGGTTTTTATTGATGTTTTTATTTTGACTAACATTTTCATTTGTATTCAAATTTAAAAGAAGTAATTTGCTTGGTATAATCCACGGTTTTGTTTTATATACATTATAAAGTAGTACAAATTCTGGGAAGAACCAAAATTCCAGATTCAATATGGGACGATTTAATATTTTTTCATTCATTCCCATCCAATCAAAAAAGACTTTTTTGGAATTTTTTTGATTGTTTTCTGTATTTTTATGAATCGTAAGATAAAAAAGGCCTTTTTTCTCAATTTTATCAATTATTTGATAATTATTAATGCCAATTTTAGTATTTGGATTACTGTTGGTATCGATCTTAACCCAGGCCTCAATATCCCCTTTTTGTCTAAGAGAAAAATGGATAATTTTCCAATCAAAATATTTTCTATCGGGATTTCTTTCTATATCTATATATAGAATATTGCCGGGCATATCAAAAAAGTTGTGTTTGGACGTGTTGGAATTATAAGAAATTTCGGGGTTCTTATTTACTTGAAAGGGTAATCTAGAAATAAATGGGTCACTTTTATTTTCATAATTAATCGATTTATATGATAAAAGATCATATCTATAACATTTTTGAAAATTTTCTTTTTGATTTGATAATGAATAGAGTTCAGAATCATTTTCTTTTTTGTAATGAATTAATTGGTCTTTTTCATATGAATTCCATTTGTTTAAATTTCGAGTTTGGGCCAGACAACTTTGATTAACCCTATTTCTCCATTTTTGTGGCATTAATCTAGACCATCTAATCTGAGATAAATCGTATTGATAATGCCTTCTTAACCAGTTTTTCCATTGATTGATTCTAGAACTCTGAAGTTTCTTATGTTTTAATTCAGAATGAAATATTCCTAGTGTTCTAAAATAGTCCTTTATTTTAGTCTTAAGGAAAAAAGACGTTCTGTTATATTGAAGAACAGATCTTAATTTAGACAAATTAAGAACTTGGGTTTGTGATAATTTGTAAAATACATATGCTTGTGACAAGTAGGATAAATCAAAAAAAATATGTGAATTTTTCTTACTAATATTATAAAGTGCCTTTTTTATAGTCGAAATAAAGTGAATTTTATTATTATTATTAATTTTTTCTTGATTTATTTCATTATTGGAAATGTATTTATCAATCAATTTGTTTGTTGATTCAAGAAAGAGTTGTGTATTAATTCTGGGAATATTAATGATAGATAAAAATAGATCGATGTATAATCTTTGAATGAATAATTTTAGAAAATAATGGAATTTCCATATTAATCGAGTATTTCTTCTTTTTAATATTTGGAAAATATTTTTTGGCGATTCGAATTTTTTAATATTATTTGTTTTATTAGGACTAATATCGATTTCTGGAGTTACTTTCTTTTTCTCTTTTGTAATTCTTTCTATTTGATTTTTGATTGTACTTGTTCTATCAGTCAAACCCTTAATTTTGCTTTCTATGAGTGAAGAATTTGGCCAATTTCCAGATTCAATTTGACTAAATGATTCGTTAATTATCTCATTACTAATTAGAGAATTTAGAGAATCTTTTTCTTGTTTCGTTTCATTCGATTCATCTATTTCGTTGAATCTAAATAATACAATTGGATTTATTTTTGAAAGTTCTTTTATTATTTTTTTTAGAAATCTAATATTTTTGATAAGCCACTTTTTGGTTTCTTTTGAAACTCTTCGAAATAATTTTGTTTTTCCTTTTAAAACTTTTAGAGTTCTAAAATATTTCTTTTTGAATTTTCCAATTTTTTTTTCGAGTTCCTCAAAAACGGGCTCAAAAAAGGAAGGGCGTTTTCGGGGAGAACCAAAGGGAAGTTCGGCTTCCATTCCCCAAACTGTTAAAAAACAAAAATCATCTTTTTGTTTTTTCTCTTTCAGTAGCTCTCCACGGGAGGGGTACAGTTTAGATCTATGCCAAGGTTTCAGACAAAAAGGAAATAAAATTTTGATCTGAATTCCATCTTTCAACCAATTTTTTGGAAATTCTGTTTCTGATAATTGAACACCATTATAAGTACATTTGATATGCATTTCTGTATTCCATTCTTGGAAATCTTCAGACCATTCAGGAAGTTGCAATAATAACATACGCCCGATATTTTTCGCTATTATCAATGAAGGTAATAGAATATATTTTCGAAGAATTGATTGAGTTATTAACATGGAACCTCTAATTATTTGCGCAAAAGGAATGGTATCCCAGGCTTCTGCTATCTCTATCCGTGCTTTTTCCTTTCTTTTGTTCTCCTCTTTTTTGTACTTTTCGTTTTTCTCTTCTATTTTTGTTTGTTCTTCTCTAGACTCTAGAATGTTGAATTCTCCCCCTTTACCTGCCCAATTTATAAAAATTGGTTTAATCAGTCCAGAGATATCAAAAGAAAATAGAAGGGGAGGCGTTATTCTGTCGAGAAAAAGGGGGGAATGCGCATTTGCTTGAAATAGTTTCCAAATAACTGTTTTACGCCTTTGAGCCCGCATAGAGCCTTTGATTAGACCTCGTCGAAAATCTGATTGTTGCGAATAGCTTATTAAAGCCACTTCCTTTGTTTGATCATCAGTATCTTTCGTATCTTTGGTATCAGGATCATTATTTTGGTTGGTGGCAGTAAAAATGACTACACGTTTGGCTTTTCTTGAACGAATTTGGTGATCTAGTGGTACGCCCTCTTGATATTCACCCGATTGTTGTTCCAATTCGGTGATTAATTTATGTGACCAGCGAGGTATTTTTTTACTGATTTCTTTTATTCCAATCGATTTTTTTCCAGATTTTGTTCCATTAGGATCAATTGCATTGAATACAAATTTTACAAATTTAGTTCTTTTTTCTGAATCTCCTCTTCTCTGTTCTTGGTCTGAAAATAAGGAAGGGTTTTTCAAATTTAAACTCGATTTTGGTTCGTTATCAAATTCATTGATTAAAGTTAAGAACTCGTCAATTTCTCTTGCT